CACGACATGATCGGGTCTGATCATAGAAAAGATTCTCTTCAAACGAACCGGCCTATCTTCTGTATGGGGCTTACGCGGTGGTTGGAACAAAGACACATTTTTTTGTTGTGAATTCAAATGTGGCAGATAGATAAGGACATATATCTGCAAGGCCCGATCAATAGTTCAAGTCACACACTCCCATAATCCATTTTATCTTCGGAAAATTCACTTCAACTATGAGTGTCAAAAAAATAATACATTTTTGTAGAGTTGAAGAGAAATATCCCAATACATGTCTTATTTTTTTTTTCAATAATCCATATTTGTAGCAATGAAATACTAGTGTTCCTACCCCAAGTGATAGATGATTGATTACAAGATGGTATATATTCTTTATAAAGGACCAGAAATACCTTGCTTACGTATCATTGGGAAGTGCATTAACATAAATACGGCGGTAAGAAGAGGTAATACAAAAGTGTGTAAACTATAAAAACGAGTCAAAGTGGATTGTCCTACACTAGCACTTCCGCGTAATAACTCTACCAGAGGCGAGCCTATTACAGGAATAGCGTCTGGTACGCCTGTTACAATTTTTACTGCCCAATAACCAATTTGGTCCCGAGGTAAGGAATAACCAGTTACACCAAAAGATGCGGTCAATACACCCAAAACCACACCTGTAACCCAAGTCAATTCACGAGGTTTTTTAAAGCCGCCGGTGAGATACACGCGAAATACGTGCAGGATCATCATTAGGACCATCATACTTGCCGACCATCGATGAACTGATCGGATTAACCAACCAAAATTAGCTTCAGTCATTATATATTGAACAGAAGCAAAGGCCTCCGTAACGGTCGGACGATAATAAAAAGTCATAGCAAACCCGGTAGCTACTTGTACTAAAAAACAAGTAAGCGTAATTCCCCCTAGACAATAAAATATGTTGACGTGAGGAGGAACATATTTACTAGTTATATCATCGGCAATTGCCTGAATCTCAAGACGTTCTTCGAACCAATCATAGATTTTATTGAGATAGGTAAATCAAGGGGACCCCCCCGGAGAACCGTATATGAAAATTTCATCTCGTACGGCTCAAACAAAAACACCCAAATACTAGTTCTAACGGATGTGTGTAATATAAAGTTTGAAATTTATTAATTCTATGATTTATGATTCAATTTTTTTTTGAAGATACTAAAGAATCCGAAAGCTCTTCTTTGTGGTTATAATGCCAAAAAATCAAGTCGGCTCATTCGTCTATATATTGATCGTTATAGGCCTCTTGAATCTTCTATTTACCTATTTTCTTTGGTGTTATTTATGTGTAATGCGGCTTTACTGCTGTTTTCTTTATTATTGATAGGAATTCTCTTGTTAAGACCCTATGAATTGATTAAAACCTCAGATTCATACTAAAACCACGATGATTCAATAAAACCCTTTCAAACTAAGTCTAAGTCCCAAGATTCCCTGAGTCAGAACCATTGGATCATCACTTATTCAATGAATAGATATAATGACTAAAAATCCAAACCAAAGAAACCTTTGTTTTGTCCTTTGATCAAAATAAGCATAAACGAAAGTTTGAAAGAATAAAAATATTTCTATTTATAACTTCTAACTCTTTGAAAAAAAAAATTTGAAGTCCGGACACGAGGTCTGACTATTAAGTATGAATCATAGTTCTAATAGTAATCTATTTCATATATTCCGTGCTCCAGATACTAGAATGAATATCCGACGAAGTAAAACCATCTCTATCAAGATGACAGACCCATTCTCTGTACTATCCATAGGATCATTTATACCAAGTCACACACTCATATTCCGGAAATACAGAAACAAAGAAATTCCACGGTCAAACTACCAAAATAGAATGGGATAAAAATCAGAAACCTAAACGCTTCACTTTGTATTGAAAAAGCCAGTTAATGGTTCTTGTGAATCTAATTCATTGAAATTCCATCCAGTAAAATGGAAGAATTATAAATCTCCAAAATAATAGATAGGAATATCGCGAATAGAGCCATTGCGAGACCCATCAAAGGAGTAGTTCCCCACCCAGGAGCTACTTTACCATATTCGGAATTCAATGGTTTCAATAAACTCCCCGCATTAGTTCGTTTTGGGCGGCCAGATCTAGAACTACCTTCAACGGTTTGTGTAGCCATAATATTTTATATTCAGTAAGATCTGTTGACTTTGTATACCATTCCGTTGTAAATAAATGATCTTATCATAGATCCATTGTGGTCTTAAAACTTTATAATGTCTTAAAACTATATAATCATGGAAACAGCAACCCTAGTTGCCATCTTTTTATCTGGTTTACTTGTAAGTTTTACTGGGTACGCCTTATATACTGCTTTTGGGCAACCCTCTCAACAACTAAGAGATCCATTCGAGGAACACGGGGACTAGTTGAAGTACGGATCCTCCAAATATTGGGAGGATCCGTACTTCAATTGAGATAATGACAAATCATTTCACCTTTTTAGTTGGAACTTTAGGCGGGTCTCGAAAAAAGATAGCGAAAAAAATTATTCCTAGAGTTGAGACTAAAAGGAATGTATAAACCAATGCTTCCATAGATTCGATCGTGGTTTACAATTATAGCTTCCATACCTGTTTATTTGGGATCGTCTCCCGGATAAATAAAGAACAAGAGTCAAAGAAAAGGCAGTGATTCAAATCAAGATTTATCTGGTACCCCATCTCAAAATCACAAAAAGAAAATAAAAATGAAAAGTAACAAGTAACAAAGCATATTGTATCAGACTACTTGTCTTCTTGTAGTTGGATCTCCAAGTTTTTGGAATGCTCCAAATTCCACTTGAGCATCTAAATCTGGATCAATACCAGCAAAAACATCTCGAAACAAGGTTCTAGCACCATGCCAAATGTGTCCGAAGAAAAAGAGCAAAGCAAACGAAGCATGTCCAAAAGTAAACCAACCCCGTGGACTGCTACGAAAAACACCATCGGATTTCAAAGTAGCACGATCTAATTCAAAAATCTCACCCAATTGAGCACGTCTAGCATATTTTTTCACAGTAGCGGGATCGCTATAACTGACTCCGTTGAGTTCGCCGCCATAGAACTCGACAGTTACACCTACTTGTTCGACACTATATTTAGATTCCGCCCTTCTAAAAGGAACATCGGCTCTAACAATTCCGTCTCCGTCTACCAAAACAACCGGAAATGTTTCAAAAAAAGTAGGCATACGACGTACAAAAAGTTCGCGCCCCTCTTTATCTCTAAAGATAGGATGTCCTAACCACCCAACAGCTATTCCATCCCCGTTGTCCATTGAGCCCGCTCTGAATAACCCCCCCTTTGCCGGATTATTGCCGATGTAATCATAAAAAGCTAGTTTTTCGGGAATTTTAGACCAAGCTTCAGATAAACTTTGATTTTCAGCCAACCCAGCACCAATTCTTCGATATATTTCTTGTTGGAAGTATCCTTGATCCCATTGATAACGAGTGGGACCAAATAATTCAATCGGGGTAGTTGCTGAACCATACCACATAGTTCCAGCAACTACAAAAGCGGCAAAAAAGACAGCAGCAATACTACTGGAAAGGACGGTTTCAATATTTCCCATACGTAATCCTTTGTATAGGCGTTGAGGTGGACGTACACTAAGATGGAATAGACCCGCCAATATGCCCAAGGTCCCTGCTGCAATATGATGAGAGGCTATTCCTCCCGGAACAAAAGGATCAAAACCCTCCACACCCCACGCTGGATTTACGGATTGTACCCTTCCAGTTAGTCCATAAGGATCGGACACCCATATTCCAGGACCATACAATCCTGTTACATGAAATGCACCAAAACCAAAGCAAGCCACCCCTGATAGAAATAAATGAATTCCAAAGATCTTAGGCAAATCCAAAGAGGGTTTTCCTGTACGTTCATCAGTAAATATTTCTAGATCCCAATACACCCAATGCCAGATAGCTGCCAAAAAGCACAAGCCCGAAAACACAATATGTGCCCCGGCCACACCTTCGTAACTCCAAATACCCGGATTCGTTACAGTACCCCCTGTGATACTCCAACCGCCCCATGAATTGGTTATTCCTAAACGAGTCATGAAGGGTATAACGAACATACCCTGTCTCCACATTGGATCAAGAACAGGATCAGAAGGATCAAAAACTGCTAATTCGTATAGAGCCATCGAACCGGCCCAACCAGCAACCAGAGCTGTATGCATTATATGGACAGAAATCAAACGACCGGGATCATTCAATACGACGGTATGAACACGATACCAAGGCAAACCCATGGAAATACCCCTTTATCAATGAAAAATAGACACAATGTAACTTTATTGCATTGGAAAAAACTATGCTGTGGACCCTCTTTTTAGTGGATTATCTTGGGGAAAGAATTAATATTTGTTTGATTTGTTTGATTCTTTTCAATTACTTTTAGTAATAATGAAACTATTTTGTTCGCAGGAACAAAAAGAAGCAGATCTATTCTACACCCGATAAGTACCAATACGCAATGGTAGGGGAGTTGATACCATTTTATATGAGTGAATGCATATATATATTTGTTCATCATTCAAAGGACTTATTTGTAATAATTTTCCTTTATTCATTTTGTCTTCTTTATCTTTTTTTATAAACTTAGTCAATCTATGGATAAAATATGATAAAGGCCAATATTAGTAGGACACTAAATCCATTGTTACGCTTTCACATCAAAGTGAGATATAGTACTTAATTTTTCTTTTATTTAATGCCTATTGGTGTTCCAAGAGTACCTTTTCGAAGTCCTGGAGAGGAAGATGCATTGTGGATTGACGTATAGTGCGACTTGTCAGATATATTGGGTCATATGGTATTTCCCCATTCTCTTCCCCGATCGAGATATCCTCCCCTTCGCCCAAGAAAGATTGATTGAATTATCAAAAATTTGGAGCGTGAAGTTCAATTAGATCCATTTTTTCGGGAGGGTATACAGATTAATATTATCAATTAGAATGATTTATGGTTATCTTGGTTAGGCCAATAAAATTAAGTATCCAGGCTCCGTTTAGAAAAAAACCGGTAAAAAATCTATTTATGATTACTATTTCTATCATATTCTATTTCTTTATAGATTTATAATATCTTTATATATTTATAATAGAAGTGATCTCAAACTCAATCGAGTAATATGATGAATGCATTGAATATCTGTTGTAAGACATGAAATAAATTGTAAAAAGGAAGTCGTAGCAAAAGGACGTGGTATTGGGGCATTTGTCATATATGTGCAAATCCAAATCGGGCGGATCTTTACTCGGAGTAGAGCATAAACCTAAAAAAATTGAAGAAGCCCATTCAGGAACAAGAAAATTACATCGCGATTGAGATTGTATCTCGATGAAACAATACATCAATGAAAAGTTAGTTAGATAAATTTAGTAATTTTTTTTTATAGATAAACAAAACAGGCCAAAACCCATCTTTTTTGAAAAATGAAAGAAAAGCCCCTTTTTATAAGCCTGGTATGAAAAAAAAAAAAAAAAGAAAGCGCTAGAATCTACATCTACACATTGATTCTTTTTTTTTTTTTCGTTATTTTTGTTGAACCGTATGCATCAAAAGGTGCATGTACGGTTTCTAAGGGATACAACTTTATCCCAATCAACCGACTTTATCGAGAAAGATTACTTTTTTTAGGCCAAGGGGTTGATAGCGAGATCTCGAATCAACTTATTGGTCTTATGGTATATCTCAGTATAGAGGATGATACCAAAGATCTATATTTGTTTATAAATTCTCCTGGCGGATGGGTAATACCCGGAGTAGCTATTTATGATACTATGCAATTTGTGCGACCAGATATACAGACAATATGCATGGGATTAGCCGCTTCAATGGGATCTTTTATTCTGGTCGGAGGAGAAATTACCAAACGTCTAGCATTCCCTCACGCTTGGCGCCAATGAGTTTTTTATTTGATTTGAGAGAAAAAAGAAGACTATGCCTTCGCGCTATATGAAATATTAATATTAAGTAATAATAGCATGGCACTTCGAATTCGATATGATAAATTTTTTTAACCCTTAAATTATGTATCGAAAGAGTAGTATGAGATAAAAGGTATTTCCGATTTTATCTAATCTATCGGGAGGCCTATTTCAGCGTCACAAACTTTTTTGTTTTCACGCCGGGAGGCTCTTAACAATATTTAGGTTATGAAAGAATATGAAAATAAAAAAAATCTTGTTTTTTTATTTGAAAAAAAAAAAGAAACTTTGGGATTGCTAAATAACAGACGAAATAAATATATAAAGCAACGGAGCCATCATAGTATTTTTGAACTACTCCAAAAACAAAAAGAAGGGTGGTTATTGGATCATTTACCAACCCGAGTCTGATAGACCCTATATTTAATTTATTTGATATTTAAGTAAGGTAAAAACGAATTCCATTATAGAGCCGTATGCAATGCGTAAAAGATGCCTGTACGGTTGTTCAATTATATATTTTATTATTCTTTATCTATTCACCTTATCATCATGCGAGATAGAATAAACATTTATTATGTTATATCATCAGGGTAATGATCCATCAACCTGCTAGTTCTTTTTATGAGGCACAGACGGGAGAATTTATCTTGGAAGCGGAAGAACTTTTGAAGCTGCGCGAAACCATCACAAGGGTTTATGTACAAAGGACAGGCAAACCCTTATGGGTTGTATCCGAAGATATGGAAAGAGATGTTTTTATGTCAGCAACAGAAGCCCAAGCTCATGGAATTGTTGATCTTGTAGCGACTGAATAAAAAAGAAAAAATAACAAAAATTTCAGACGAATTGGTGATTTGAGATTTTATCTTCTTACCGGATTTAATATTCTATTCATTAATTTATTAATATAGAAATAAAATAATTCATAATCATCCGGTTAAGATCGATCTAAACCAGCCCATTATGTATATGATTCAATATGCCAACTATTAAACAACTTATTAGAAACACAAGACAGCCAATCAGAAATGTCACGAAATCCCCCGCTCTTGGGGGATGTCCTCAGCGACGAGGAACATGTACTAGGGTGTATGTGCGACTCGTTCAGATCATGGGCTAGGACAAAAGAAAGAAAACAATTGATCCAGTATCAACGATCAGTACCAGTGAATAGACTAGAATGGAAGAACTCCATTCAATATCTAAAAATCAAAAAGATCTATCCTTCTATTGTGGTATCAAATGTATGGTTTCCGTTGGTGCAAATCCAATCAACTCCGTTTTAAATTTAAGATGAGAAAGAATTCTACATTGATAGCAAAAGATATCCATTAAGCAGGGGAAATACTATTTTAAAAAGCATAAAAATTATGCCTTACTCTTGCAAGAACGGACTAACAGGGTCAGCTACTCAGCTAATCTTCATAATTAAATACCGTTACTGTATAAGTAGATCTCATTGTGAAAGACCTCGTACTGGATAATTATGGGTAGAGCCAAAGAGTGTGAACTGTACAAGTTAACAATAACATTGATTAAATGAAAGAAGGGCTCCGGTGTATAGAGAGGACCTCACCGTTTAAGAAGTAACCATAGAAACGATGGAACCCACTATATCCATTTATATTTACTACTTTTATGTGTTTTTGATACCTAATATCAATACAATTTTTTCTAGGCATTTCACCTAGAAAAAAAAAAAAAAAAATCGTGGTCGGGAAGGTTATAGTAGCAAAAGCCGTTGGAATTTAAATTTTATACATTGGAAGAATCCGTTTTGTTATTAATAGACTAGGGGAAGGGAATAACTGAAAGAAAGGAAATCGATTAGTTATTCATCAAAGTTTCATTTATTCAATGACCAGAATTAAACGAGGGTATATAGCTCGAAGACGTAGAACAAAAATTCGTTTATTTGCATCAACCTTTCGAGGGGCTCATTCAAGACTTACTCGTACTATTACTCAACAGAAAATAAGAGCTTTGGTTTCGGCTCATCGGGATAGAGGTAGACAAAAGAGAGATTTTCGTCGGTTGTGGATCACTCGGATAAATGCAGTAATTCGCGAGAATAAAGTATACTTCAGTTATAGTAAATTTATACACAATCTGTACAAGAGACAGTTACTTCTTAATCGTAAAATACTTGCACAAATAGCTATATTAAATAAGAGTTGTCTTTATATGATTTCCAATGAGATCATAAAATAAAGAGATTGGAAGGAATCCGTTGGAATAGTTTAAATGGAGTTCCCTGGAGAATGAACTCTGGGAAGGTAGAGTAGAAATTAGTATGATAAAATATGATAAAGTCATCAAAATGAAGAAAGACGTTAAATAAAAAATATTTATTCCTCTTCTCCCATTTTTTTTCTTACGACAGGACATTTCTATTTTACGATTTTTCGAACAAAAAAAAAAACGTCAATCCGCATTTGAGTTTGGATTGGAATTCAATTTTGATTCAATTCAATTGAAGAGTCAACCTAGTTTTTTTCTGGTTCTAAGACCAGCAGCTCTAGCGGTTGACTCGCTTCTTTCAAATTGTTTCTCATTATTAAGAAAAGGTAACGGAGATAAAATACGAGCTTGTTTTATAGCAATAGTAATTAATCGTTGTTGTTTTAAGGTCAATCTATTCACCCGTCTAGATAATATTTTTCCTTGTTCGCTAATAAATCGACTAATTAAACTCATGTTTCTATAATCAATTCGATCCCCCGATTGGATCGGAGGCAAACGCCTACGAAAAGATCGCTTAGATTTAAGAAAGATTCGCTTGGATTTATCCATGGTTTGTTTATTCCTTATCCTGAAAATCCCAATCCTATTTCTTAATTCTACATCATCTTTGATCCGATCGAAATAGGATTTGGTTTGTTTATATTTATTTGTTTATATTTATTTGTTTATATTTAATGTTTATATTTATTTGTTTATATTTAATGTTTCTATTTAAATAAATTTAAAAAGAAATTAGATATATATATATTGTTATATATAATATGTAATTTTGCATCTTCCTTGGAAGACTGACACACGAGCGATCGGTTCGATCTATTTCTTTATCTCCCCATGAATCGTATGTTTGTAACAACAGGGACAGAATTTTCTCAATTCCAATCGACTAGGCGTATTGTGTCGATTCTTTTGAGTAATATATCTGGAAATGCCCATTGATTCCTTATTAACACGATTTCGAACACAACTGGTACATTCCAAAATAACCGTTACTCGGACATCTTTACCCTTAGCCATGAACCTCCTTTGGTTTTTGATTCACTCAATTCTTTAATTTTCCGACCCGAAGCAAGGAAGAAGAAAGGACACAAAAATAGAAGCAGGTAACTCGAAATCAAATTATGAAAGAAATATTTTGTTGCAATCAATATAGTAATAAATAATAATAGTAATAAATAATAAGTAATATAATGATTTCTAACTATATTTATAATTTGCCGTACAGTATTTCATTTTCAGTTAAGTATCTTGTATGATATTGTTGCCCCAACCACCGCATTTCCATTCTATTATTAATTTAATTTGAGCCTGAGCCCGAGTTCATAGTTTCACTGAGGGTGAAACCGCTTTTTCTTTGTTTTTTTTTTTTTTTTTTAGAAAGAATAAGTAAAAAAAGAAAAAACAAAGAAAAAACAAAGAAAAAAAGAAGGGAGGGGTAGGGATTAGTTACAGATATTTGATTGTATCTCTAATCTTCTTCCCCCTTCCCATATCACTAGCTAGAATGAAAAAAAGGGGAATATCAACGCATCCGGAAAAAAACGATTGATCTCTATCAATAAACCTGCTAAAGACCCGAACCATAGAGTACTTACTACCGGTGCCACGGAGAGATATGTTTTTAGATCTCGCATTTTAAAAACTCCTCTTTCTGTATTCGTTATTGTAATTTTATTGTAATTTGTAATACATAATGGTAATACATATATGACCGGATGTGTATATGTAGTTAATGACTTACCACTTGTACGCGGAGTTCCTAATTCAAATTGAAATGTACAAAAT